TTCCCACCTTCAGAAGAAAAAATTCCCCTATCATTCGATTTTCTGAAAGGTAACTATCTTGGTTTCGTATATAAATTTATATAGAATCTTTGAAAAAGACTTTCTTTCCTAAGAAAGAAAAACTTACTATCTTTGGGATCTGATCCTACACCGCTGCTCAAGACTTTAGTGGATCAACTCTATTACATAAGTGGATTCCTATTTTATCTCACATCACGAGATAAGTATATCTACCATCATGACATAAGTACGCAGTTATTATTGTATTGGCCCCAAATTTCGCCAATTGATCTTTACGGTGCTTCCCTTACCAATTAGATTTTTTTTTTATCCATAGAAAAAGTAGCTAGGTATATCTATTTATTTTCTTCATATTTCAACTTTTATGAATATAAAGTTTTTTTCTTTGCTACAGCTGATAAAAATCGTTGTTTTAGACGATGTATATGTAGAAAGCCTTTTTTTGTTTTTCTTTTTTTACTTCTATAGTGAAGATAGTCGCACGTAATGACAGATCACGGCCATATTATTAAAAGCTTGTGGTAAGAATGGATTTCGTTCTAGTGCTCGAAAATAATATTCCAAAGCTTTCGTATGTTCTCCATTACTTGTATGGATAAGACCTATATTATAGAGTATATAACTTCGATCATAAGGATCAATTTCTAGTCGCATAGCTTCATAATAATTCTGTAAAGCTTCTGCATAATTTCCTTCGGATTGAGCTGACATCCGTTACGGTCGCCATTCAATTAAAAGAATCTCCGTTCCAAAACCGTACGTGAGATTTTCACCTCATACGGCTCCTCCCTTATGTGCATAAGGAGAATATACATGAAATCAAAAAGATGAAAATATTCTCATTATGGACTGAGCAGGGCTAGTGTTTTTACAAGAAATCTCTAGCCAACCTTCCTGCAAGAGATCTTTTCTTAATATCAAGGGTGTTGAGACTAGATAACTAGATAGAAATGAGAACTCGAGCAATTTCTTTGTTTTCAACGCCTCCTAATTTCCAGGAATTAGTCACTTCAAACAACCTTCGATGGTTATATTGGTATCCAAAGTACGAACGAGATGGATGTTTGTTGTCCCAACCATTCTTTTAGTCCCGAGCCCAATAAGGAAAGGGGTCATTTCTAACAAGGTTTTCGTGTTGTTGATTCCTAGGTGTAGTGCTTCTTCCCTTATGCTGTCCATTGGTACTAGTGTAGTGGAGTAGGATTGCCCCATAATACAGAACCTCTAGATATAACCTTTCGCTCAATACTAGAATCTAAGATTGAAACATAGCATCTGAGGTTGCATTAATCGAGGATACACGACAGAAGGAATTGTTCTATTTCCAAACTTCACCTTCAACAAGCGTAGATTTATTTCAAAAATTTTTCCGAATCACATGTCTTTCTCGTAAGACCAAGAGAAAAAAAAGAATCAAATCACACCATCTCTGTAATAGGTAAATGCCTCCTTTTCTCCTGAAGTTGTCGGAATTATTTGCAATAAGATATTGGCTACAATTGAAAAGGTCTTATCAATAAAATTTCCATTTATCCGCGATCTAGGCATAGCTAGCAATCCATTTTATAATTCTTCTCATTCCCTCTCGGGGGAAAATGATCCCACAAAGAAAAGAATTGTACAGTACGAAATAACATAAAAATAGATTGATTTGAAAAAAAAAGATTATGGGCTTTTTATTCCAATTGTTCCTTTTTTATAGGAATCAATAAGAAAAGGTCCAACCCGGTTCGATTTCATCCTAATGTAGTAGTATACCAACGAAGCGAACTATTCCGATTTCGTTGAAGTTACAGATTCAAATAACTCGAGAAATTTGTATTGAATTATGATACAAAGAGGAAAAAATCATTCTATGATGAAAATAGAATAACCACCTCTTTTTTATGTTATGTACATAGCAGGTATACAATCCACTATACAAAATGTTTTATCAATCTAGAATAGAGGGGTGAGGGAAGGGGTTTGTTGTTGAGAATTCTAAAGTCGGAAAGAAATTTGAGAATTTGTAAGGTATGGAATCGTAGTCTATATAGAATTATGATAGAAAGGTATCCATTAACCCTAGTCTAAAAAATCTAGACCTATTAATCAGTTGATTCGTTCTAATTCATTGATTTAATGGATTCGAATCGAATTTCTAGTAGGAGTCGTTTTTGCAAACACAAACCCCCTTTTCATTTTCAAAATTACAAATAAAAAAATTTCGTAAAAAAATAATTGTCTTGAGGCCTCGAAAGATCTTTCTTTACTTTGATGAAAAATTTTCTATTTTTATTTATAATATTTTGTAATATATAGTTCAAATATATAGTTAAAATGGATTGGTCATACTTATCCAATCCAATAATCTAGAATGAAATATGAAGAACTCACTATTCACTTGGTTTTTGATTCATAATCATTATGTAGGAGAGATGGCCGAGCGGTTCAAGGCGTAGCATTGGAACTGCTATGTAGGCTTTTGTTTACCGAGGGT